TTCTCTGATAGCACCTGCCCCCGTAGAGATTTCTCGGTTTCGAAATGTCTCAAAACCTTGAGTAGTAAAAAAGAGTGGGATGCTGTATTTCCAGGATTGGATTTCATATTCGAATGAACCTCGTAATCGTAAGAAAGTAGGTTTTTTAGCTATGGACCTAGCAAAAGAAAAATTGAGATAGGTTCCTATAGTATTGGATTCCCCCCCTCACAATCGGACGTGAAGGTTTCCTCTCATCCGGCTCAAGTAGTTACACCAAATAAAGAAAGGGGTTCTTCTTCTTTTTAAACTTTGTTCGAGAAAACCCTACAAAAAGCTACTCTTTACTCAAGTTCCCAGTAAGGACCAGCCTTTCATTGATTCATTCTTATCTTTTTTTTTTTTTTCTTTTCACTCTAACCCTTTTTCCTTTCTTTTATGTTGTTTACGAAAAAAAGGAAATGTGAAGTTATTGAGTAGTCTACTTCCCCTCAAATGATGAATCCCCTGAAAGGAATATTGTGGGACTCGTAAAGGATTTATTTGTCTATATATTGTATTGTTCCATTCGATCTTTTTTAGGTCTCTACTCACCTCGATGGTTATGTGCCATGATATCCCTTGAAGCATATATGCGATAGATAAGCTCCCGTAACCATGCCATATTCACTTGCGCTTGAGATTTTCTTTCTCAAAGAAATGGAATGTCTAATTCCACAAAAAGTCTTTTTTTCACGAGGTATAACTAACTATTCCTATATTATCTGTTACGGAATCGACCATGGATCAATTCCCCTTTTCTTCCATTTTTAATTCTTGAATGCACCCATAATTCTGAGCTTCATGTTCCTCCTCCCAAGATACATGTCAGAGCCGGGGGCATCCCAATCAGATTAAATGGGATGACAGTTTCTCAGTCCAAATCTGTCAAATGAAAATTTCGATCAAATCACACATCGCAATATACTAGGCCCTCTAATTCCCTAAGGGGCTTATCTAAAAGATTCGCAATATAACTAGGAAGACGTTTCAAATACCACACATGAGTCACTGGACATGTCAGTTTGATGTATCCCATTTGGTACCTTCGTATCCGAGAATCAACAAATTCCACCCCGCATTCTTCACAATATTTCGGGTCTTCTTTTTCAGTCCCAATCCCTCGGTAATTTCCACAAGCACAAATCCCACTTTTTATGGGTCCAGAAATTCTTTCACAAAACAATCCATCTTTCTCCGGTTTATTAGTTTTATAATGAAAAGTATAGGGTTTTGTCACCTCTCCAACTATCTCTCCATTGGGTAGAATTTTTTTTGCCCAAGCCCTGATTTGTTGAGGGGAAACTGGTCCAATTCGAAGTTGTTGATGTTTATACTGGTCGATCATAGAATAGAAATTCTGATTCATTGAGATCAAGCTTCCTTCCTATTCATCTGGAAGTTCTTTTCAGATACAAGGAAATGATTCAGTTCCAGGGCCAAAGATCGTAGTTCTCGAACGAGCAATCGAAAAGATTCTGGAGCACCCTCTGGGTTAGGTACTGTTGATCCAATAATCGTAGCACCAAGTACTTCTTGACGAGCTCTAATATGATCAGATTTATAAGTAAGCATCTCTTGTAAAATATGAGCAACACCAAATCCCTCTAGAGCCCAAACTTCCATTTCTCCTACTCTTTGTCCCCCTTGTTTGGCCCTCCCTCTAAGGGGTTGTTGTGTAACAAGTGCGTAATGCCCACTGGAACGTCCATGGATTTTATCATCAACTTGATGAATTAATTTTAGGATATAGGACTTTCCTATTAGAACAGGTTGTTCAAAAAGATCTCCTGTTCTTCCATCAAAGATTCTGCTTTTTCCCGGATATTCGGGTTCAAATACCCATGGATTTTTTGTTTGCTTACTGGCTTCATATAATTCAGAAAACACTAGTTTTCTTGAGGCCTCTTGCTCATATCTCTCATCAAAGGGCCCTATTCTATAATGTTTCTTTAGCAGATCCCCCGCTAACCCGAGCGAACATTCAAATATCTGTCCCACATTCATTCGTGAGGGGACTCCTAATGGATTGAATACCATATCAACGGGCGTTCCATCTTGCAAATAGGGCATATCTTGTCTAGACAAAATCTTAGAAATTATACCCTTATTCCCATGCCTTCCAGCTACTTTATCACCTACTTTGATTTCACGTTTCTGTGAAATATATACACGAATCCTTTCTGGATTATAATTGGAAACCCCTTTTCTATGGATCCATCTCACATCAATAACTCGACCCCTTCCCCCTATAGGTAGTCTTAGAGAAGTTTCTTTTGAAGTGGATACCTGAATGCCAAGTATAGCTCGTAATAATCTATCCTCCGGGGCATATGAAGATTCGCTCGCTGTCTGAGGTGTTAATTTACCTACTAAGATATCACCTGTTTCTATCCAAGATCCCAGCATCACAATTCCATTTCTGTCTAAATTTCGGAGTAAACGAGCCTCTAAATGCGGAATATCCTTAGTGATTCTTTCAGGACCTTGGCTTGTTACATGAGTCTGAATTTCATATTTCCGGATGTGAAAAGAAGTATAAATATCTTCATAGACCAGACGTTCGCTAATTAGTACTGCGTCTTCAAAATTGTAACCTTCCCATGGCATATAAGCTACTAATACATTTTTTCCTAAAGCGAGTTCCCCACCAGCTGTAGCCGCACCACCCGCTAGAATTTGTCCCTTTTTAATGTATTTACCCCGCTTAACCTGAGTTTTTTGATGCATACAAGTATTTTTGTTGGAACGTTGATACATAACTAATGGAATGCTTAGAGTATCCCCATTACTTGAGAAAATGATCTTTTGAGTATCAGTATAAATGATTTTTCCCTTGCGTTCGGCTATAGCTGAAATCCCCGAATCTAGAGCCGTTTGGCCTTCCAACCCAGTTCCAACAATGCACTTCTCGGACCGAGAAAGGGGAACTGCTTGGCGCTGCATATTAGAACTCATTAAAGCTCGATTCGCATCATTATGCTCGATAAAAGGAATGAGGGAAGCTCCAATCGAAAAATATTGGAAGGGAAAAATGCTTCTAAGATGAATATCTTCCCATGCAATAGTCAGGAATTCTTGACGATATCGAGCAGGAACAACCTGTTGTTCTTGAAAACCCCGATTCAAGGCCAAAGAATTTCCTGCTGCTACCATATAATATTCATCTCTATTTGGTGATAAATAAACCATCTGTGCCTCTTTTGATCTCTCAGATAATTTATAAAACGGACTCTCTATAGATCCCCAATAACCAACCTTCACATGAATAGCTAATGATCCGATAAGTCCAACATTGATTCCTTCGGACGTGTCAATAGGACAAATACGTCCATAGTGACTCGGGTGGATATCTCGTATCCGAAAACTAGCAGTTCGCCCCGTCAATCCTCCAGGACCCAAATAACTCCATTTTCGCCCATGAACAATTTGTGTCAACGGATTAGTTCGATCCAAAACTTGAGATAAAGGGTGTAGGCCAAAAAACGATTCATAAGTAGTTGTTAATGAAGTTGAAGTTACCAAATTTTGAGGAGTCGGTATCAATTTATGCCTGATTGCTCCACATATAGTTCCTCGAACCGTATTTTCTAAACGAACAAGAGCCAATCCGAATTGATCCTGTAATAGATCTGCTACAGAACGAATACGTTTATTTTTCAAGTGATTCATATCGTCAAGTGTACCCATTCCCAATTTCATTCCAATCAAATGATCCACAGCAGCCAATAGATCTCGTGGTAACAAAAAAGTATTGTTTTGGGGTATATCAAGATTCAGTCTCCGATTCATATTTCGTCGACCAATCTTTCCTAATTCACATCTTTGTTGAAAAAATTTCTTTTGTAATTCCTTGCATAAGGACTCAGAAAATACCGGATCCCCCCCTACACAGGCAAATTGTTGATAAAACTCCAAAATAGCACTTTCTTTTGACCCAATATTCTTTTTCTCTTTATCATTCGGGAAAGACAAGAAAATCTCAGGGTAACAAACATTATCTATAATTTCTCTTATATTCGAACCCATAGCTGATGATAGAACTAGAATAGATATTTTTTGTTTTCTACTTACACGGGCCCATATCCTTGCTTTTCTATCAATTTCTAATTCCGACCTTCCCCCCCAATCCGATATTATAGTACTGGTATAGACAGAAATTCCGTTATGTTCCAATTCTGAACGGTAATAAATACCGGGACTTTGCAATATTTGGTTGATCACAATTCGGTATATTCCATTTACTATAGAGGTTCCAAAAGAATTCATTATAGGGATGTTTCCAATAAGAACGGTTTGTTCTTGCATATTTCTACCGGTTTTCCAAATTAAGACCGCGGGTACATATAATTCAGAAGAATATGTGAGTGATTCATACACAGCATCTCTTTCTTTTATCAAGGGCTCTACCAATTGATATGTTTCCACAAATAATTGAAATTCAATTTCTTGATCTCTATCTTCAATTTTTTGAAACTTATGAAATTCTTCCGTCAAGCCCTGATTAATGAACCTACAAAATCCCTCAAATTGTATCTGACTAAATCCAGGTATTGTGGACATTCCCTCATTTCCATTCTGGAGCATCTTAATCTGAAGTTTCCTCTTTATTGAAAAAATCCCATTATTGGCTTGGCTCACTATTCATCGAACCCTACCTATTGATCTAGCAATGATGGAATGGATATTCTGTTTACTGAATCACATAAAATTTTAGTCAACTCCATCCATATCCATATATATCATACATATGAACGGAAGCAAGACAGAGAAATGGAGGGCATCTTCGATGCAAGAATTTGAGCTTGAGCCAGGTACAAATAGAAAGAAATGGAAATTGATAAAGCATTCCTGAGAAGAATTCTGTCACTTAGGCTGATGGAGTCTTTTATCGGATATCTAAATTGATCCAATTTATACCTAATTCTTTTATTATGATATTACGATCAGGGTACAAAAAAAGAAAAAATCAATGAAATATTCAAGCACGATGATCCTATATAGGGATAGGATATGTGCATAAGAAATAGACCCGGGCTCGGTATCCACGTATAAAGATATCTGTTCTGGAGTTTATTACTGTTCTGGGGTTTACATATACACATATATTTTCTTATAATTAGAATTGATAATGATTAGTCGTAAATCAATTGGATTTTGCATCCATTAAGATAATACAAATGGAGATACAAAATTAAGAGCTGTTCGCTAATTCAAAGTAAGTAAGAGTAAAAGAGTAATAAAAGAGTAATAAGTAAATAGTTAATGAAATAAAGAGTGAATTATTCTAAATTGCCCTACATTTTACAGTCTGTGCTGTGACCGGGGCCGGGCATCTTTTCACTTTTCTCTAGATTTGATAGAAAAGTGAAAAGAGAAGGTAAGTTTTTAAGCGACGCGTGTTTTGAGATAAAATCAATCGAAGAAAAGAATAGAAACGGGATCCAATAAAAAGGAGGAATTCTTTTTTGGAAAAAGATAAGTACAATGGGATTCAAGACCCAAAAATAAAAGGTAAAAAATTCAAATCAAAACAAAATGAGGAGAGGAATAGAAATAGAATAAGAATAAAGAAATAAGAAATAGGATTCTAGAAATTCTAGAAAGATAAGAATATAGAATTTCTTTATTTCTTTCTCCATTTTGGATGGAATTTGGCGGCATGGCCAAGTGGTAAGGCGGGGGACTGCAAATCCTTTATCCCCAGTTCGAATCTGGGTGTCGCCTGATAAACAAAAAAAGACTTGGAATTTCTTAATCCTGTTGATCGAACTTGACGAATCCTTGTCCCGCAAAAGCATAGGCAAGGGCTAGGTCTGTCGATACTTTATTTTGAGAACCCGTAGGGCCTATAAAAAAAAAGACTGTCATCTTTTTTCTCAAAATCTGGGTTCTGAGTGTGGCTCAAACAGGTACCAATAAATCTGAAGCAACCCAATCTTCTTAATGATTGGTTTGGGCTATTCTGAATTGAATCAAATAAAAGAAATAGTGAGAATCATTCTGGGCATCAGAACTATGAAAGTAAGAATAAAGTAAGAAGTCGGAAATCTTGGTATACAAAGGTTCCTAAGAGACACTCCATTTTGGTAAGTTTGGTAAGAAAGGATTCTAAAAAAGACTATAAAGACTCCCTAATTATTTTAAACTATAACTTCCTTAATATTGAAATATTGAGGTAGTGTCTACTAACTCTGTCTGCGATGAGATTAGATTGGATAGGCTGATGGTAAATTCATTTAATAATTGTGGAAAGAACTGATTTGTATCCAGACTCACTAGAGGCTCTGAGTGCTGCTCATAAATTGAATCAGAATGGTTGAACGGTTCTTCTTTTTTTTTTTCTTATTATATCTTCTTCTTTTTTTTTTCAATTCTTTCTTATTCAATAGAATTCTATTGAATAAGAAATCTAGGAAATTCTTATGAGTGGATTTGTGAAATTGTTTCATAAAGAGCCGTAAGTAAGAATCCTATTTTGACTCTGCACCATTCATTCCACTATGATTATGAATCAATAATGGAATAATTCCTTCAATAGGGGACATCATTCACATGGATATAGTAAGTCTCGCTTGGGCTGCTTTAATGGTAGTGTTTACATTTTCTCTTTCACTTGTAGTATGGGGAAGGAGTGGGCTTTAGAGCTAGGAATATTACTAATTTAGTACTTTACTGAAAAATCTACTTGTATCAATTGTGATCGTTTTGCAAAAGCTTAAAAAAAAGCTTGACTTGCTTTAGTTTATCTATATCTAGTTTATCTATATCTATATATTCTTTATTAGTATTATTTCTTAGATATATTAGTAGTATTAGATTCTTCTATTTAATCCTCTATTAAATATTTTTATTTTATTATTCTATTTAGTATTAGATATTATATAATAGTATTCTATTTATAGAATATCTGATATGGTATTTATATGGTATATTATGCCCGTACGATTCTTCCTACATTAATTCTTTCGAAGGGCCCCCTGATCCATATCCATAAGCATAAGAAAGCATAAGAAGAGATAGAAAAAATCAGGAATTCAAGCAGTTGGGCTTGCAATTCTTTTGGGTTGATGGAAATGCATACAAATGGGTGTAGAGAAAAAATCGAAAATTCGAGTGCTATTTCATTTTGATGTACGTCTAATATATATTTTTCATTTAGATATAGAATAGATATCTATTGTCAATTTCTCTATATAAGAGAAAGCTTCTTTCTGTATACAATACAACTTTCTGTTTTATGTACTAAGAATATGAATGAATATGAAATATTCTACAATACTCAATTGTATTGTGTGGTAGAAAGAGCTATATATAGCTCTTTCTACCATACTATCTCAGATACTTCTGATTCTTTAAGACTTAAATAGAGTTTTAAACCTTTTCATTTCTTCAATCATTGATAAAAATGAATAATTCAAGTTTCATTCAAATTAATCATTTTGGCTGACTGTTTTGACGTATATGATAAGTAAAAAGGCA